ATTTTTTTTATGAAAAACTGTTCATTTCATTTTTGTGAAGATGGCGCTCCCATTTTTTTCCAATAGTTATTCTTTATTTATACCAAAGAAAATCAATTTTATATCAGATTAAATCAATGCATTAGAATGAATCAATCGATCCATTTTTTTTTTAACTATGTTTAATGGATACTTTTCTTTTAGATCATGATTCTATTTATAAATCATGGTTATATTTCGTTTTTTAGACTATGATTCCATGTTCATAAAACTTCTAAAATTCTTTTCCAGTTTTAGATTTTTCAATAATAACTCCTTACCCCCATGGATCTATTCCAAATTAATGAATCATCACAGGAATCTTTATATTTGATTGTTATAGTGTATACCCACTATGTAATGCACACAACACAAAACAGACGGTTCATCATAGAATGATCATTCGAGTCTTGTTACTCTTTGGAGCATATCAATTCAAATTTCTCTAATTATCCTAATCTGTAAGATAAATTCTTTGATTCTTTAACTTTGATAAAATCGGAATAGTTCCTTTCATTCTTATACTACTCCATTTGGATTAAATTAAATCTAATTCTTTTTATTGATTCCTTTGAAAAATAATAATAATAATTTGAATAGAAGGTCATATCCTTTTTTTTAATGATTCTTTTTTTTATGTTATTTCGTACTGTATAATTCCTTTGCTTGTGGGATCATTTTCTCATAAGAGGTAAGTAAAAGAAATTATAGAATGGATTGCTACCTATGCCCAGATCTCGGATAAACGGAAATTTTATTGATAAGACCTTTTCAATTGTAGCCAATATCTTATTACAAATAATTCCGACAACTTCAGGAGAAAAAGAGGCATTCACCTATTACAGAGATGGTGCGATTTGATGTTTTTTTTTATTTACCGTTTTCAGTCTTCGGAGAAAGATACATTATTCGGGAGAGAAAGAAAAAAATTATTGAAATAAATCTACGCTTATCGTGAAGGTGAAGTTTGTAAATAAAACAATTCCTTCTGTCGTGTATCCCCGATTAATGCAGCTTCAGATGCTTCAATTGTAGATTCTAGTATTGAGCGAAAGGTTACACCTATGGGTTAGGTCAATCTTACTCCACTAGTACCAATAGGCAGCATAGGGGAAGAAGCACTACGCCTAGGAATCAACAATATGAAAACTTTGTTATCAAATTTTACCTTTTCTTTATCGGAATCGGGACTAACAAGAATGGTTGGTACAACAAACATCCATCTCGTTCGTATTTTGGATACCCGTATAACCATCGAAGACTGTTGAAGTGACTAATTCCTGGAAATTAAGAGGTGTTAAGAACAAAGAAATTGTTAGAGTTATCATTTTTATCTAGTACCAAGATACTTGATATTAAGAAAAGATCTTTTACAGGAAGGTTGGCTAGAGATTTCTTGTAAAAACACTAGTCCCGCTCGGTTCATAATGAAATAATTTCAATCTTTTTGATTTCATGTATTATTCTCATTATGCACATAAAAAATAAAAAAGGAGGAGCCGTATGAGATGAAAATCTCACGTACGGTTCTGGAACGGAGATTCTTTGAATCGAATGACGACCGTAACGGATGTCGGCTCAATCCGAAGGAAATTATGCGGAAGCTTTACAGAATTATTATGAAGCTATGCGACTAGAAATTGATCCCTATGATAGAAGTTATATACTCTATAACATAGGCCTTATCCACACAAGGAATGGAGAACATACGAAAGCTTTGGAATATTATTTTAGGGCATTAGAACGAAACCCTTTCTTACCACAAGCTTTAAATAATATGGCCGTGATCTGTCATTACGTGCGACTATCTCCACTATAGAAAGAAAAAAAAAGGAAAGAAAGAACAAATCCGCTAATAACTAATAAATACTAGAAAATAGGCTTTCTACATATCATATTTATCGTGTCCAAAACAACGATTTTTATCAGCTGTAGCAAATAAAAAGTAAAAAGAAAGAAACTTCATAGAAGTCGAAATATGAAGAAATAGGTATGCCTAGATCCTTTAATCGATGGATAAAGAAAGGATCTAAATTGATAGAATAAGCATCGTAAAGATCAATTAGTGAGGTTTTGGGCCGATACAATAAGAACTGCTTACTTATGTCACGATATGAGATAAAAGTTAGGAATCAACTTATGTAATAGAGTCGATCCCCTAAGTTATTGAGCAGCGGTGTAGAATCAGATCCCAAAGATAGTAAGTCTTTTCTTTCTTATGAAAGGAAGTCTTTTTCAAAGATTCTATAGAAATTTATATATGAAATATGAAACCGAGATAGTTACCTTTCAGAAAATTATAATGATAGCGGAAATGCCTATGCTTTATTCTTCTGAAGGTGGGAGAAAAGATAAAACTAAAACTGATTAAATTATTAATCAAAATGAAAGTTTGAAACTTATGTAATTAACCTCTTTTGGTTAACTCGAGAAAAAAATGAGATAGATCCATGAGAAATCTCATTCAATTATCAATTAGATA